GATTAGAAATGATATAGATAAAAACACTCTTAGTGGGAGTGATAGTGACAATTCTAGTTACAGTAATGTTGATCATTTAGTCGGCGTTAGAGACATTCATAATTTCGTACCTGATGATACTTTTTTAGTTAGGGATAATAATAGGGACAGTTATTTCATATGTTTTGATATTGAAAATCAAATTTTTGAGATTGACAATGCTCATTCTTTTCTAAGTGAACTAGAAAGCTCTTTTTCTAATTCTCGGAATTTTTGTTATCTAAATAGTGTATCTAATAGTGATGATCCCCACTATGATCCTTACATATATGATACTAAATATAGTTGGAATAAACACATTACTAGCTGTATTGACAGCTATTTTCGTTCTCAAATTTGTATTGATAGTTACATTTTAAGTGGTATTGTCAATTACAATGACAATTACATTTCTAGTTACATTTTTGATGAAAGCAGAAATAGTAGTGAAACCCAGAGTTCAAGTATAAAAACGAGTCCGGCTGGTAGTGAGTTAACTATAACAGAAACGGAAAATTCTAATGATCTAGATTTTACTCAAAAATATAGGCATTTATGGGTTCAATGCGAAAATTGTTATGGATTAAATTATAAGAAATTTTTGAAATCAAAAATGAATATTTGCGAACACTGTGGACATCATTTGAAAATGAGTAGTTCAGATAGAATAGAACTTTTGATTGATCCGGGTACTTGGGTTCCTATGGATGAAGATATGGTCTCTGTGGATACCATTGAATTTCCGTTGGAAGAGGAATCTTACAAAGAGCGTATTGATTCTTATCAAAGAAAAACAGGATTAACTGAGGCTGTTCAAACAGGCATAGGTCAACTAAACGGTATTCCCATAGCAATTGGGGTTATGGATTTTCAGTTTATGGGGGGTAGTATGGGTTCCGTAGTTGGCGAGAAGATCACTCGTTTGATCGAATATGCTACCAATCAGTTTTTGCCTCTTATTCTAGTGTGTGCTTCCGGAGGAGCACGCATGCAAGAAGGAAGTTTGAGCTTGATGCAAATGGCTAAAATAGCTTCCGCTTTATATGATTATCAATCAAAGAAAAAGTTATTCTATGTATCAATCCTTACATCTCCTACTACTGGTGGGGTGACAGCCAGTTTTGGTATGTTGGGCGATATCATTATTGCCGAACCCAATGCCTACATTGCATTTGCGGGTAAAAGAGTAATTGAACAAACATTGAATACGACAGTACCTGAGGGCTCACAAACGGCTGAATATTTATTCCATAAGGGCCAATTCGACCTAATCGTACCACGTAATCTTTTAAAAGACGTTCTGAGTGAGTTATTTCAGCTCCACGCTTTCTTTTCTCTGAATCAAAATTCAATCAAGCGGATCCTTAATAAAAAAAATATATTAATTAATCAAAATATAAATTATTATTTTTTTTTTATAAAACGAGTAGTTATTTAGTTTATAGAAATCAAAGCCAAAATCCATTCTACGGATTTTGGCTTGGTAGCATTTGATGACATAAGATTTAATTGTAAAAATAATTATGCGGATCATTTTTTTTTTACCGACATTCCCGATTACTAATCAGTAAAAACCTCTATCAAAAAAAAAAGAATGCATTCCTTCTTCCGCTAAATTAAAATTAGGCAAGGAGAATAAAGCGAATTTCGCGTTCTCTTCTTATGTGTATATAATTAAAATATAGAAAATTTAAAAGTGAAAAGTACAGAATCTTGCATCTTTCGATATTTTTTTAGAATCCCCAGTTTTACTAAGACTCCCTATTCCCGGATCGGATTGTAACAAATTTTTCAGGAAGTTGTAAGAAACTCTTTCTTTATTTTATTCCATTTTATGAAATTCAAATTATAAGACAAAAACAAGATAATAAAAAAGGCGATTATCATATATATATATATTTCATGTAGAAAGATGAAAAATTATATTTATTTAGTTCGACATTCCTTGCACTTATTTTATTATATTTATATATTTTTTATTATATCACATATACTCACTTAGATATGCTTAGTATAATTCTATATGAATTATAAATAATGATTATAAGATACCTTTATAACAATATAAATAACAATATAACAATAACAGGTAAAAATAGTAAATCCAGGTATCCATTTTATGACAAATTTACCCTCTTTTTTTGTGCCTTTCGTGGGCCTAATATTGCCGGCAATTGCGATGGCTTCTTTATCTCTTCATATTCAAAAAAACAAGATTTTTTAGATATCGATATGATGGGGCTAAATCTCATCTATTTTGTTTTTTTTTTTTCAAGATTTAGACTTAGACCATAACACAGATATCTATTTCTTAGAATAAAATATGTGATGTGGTTTCCCCCGAACATAAAGAAACTATTATTGTTATTCGTGTGTAAACATGATATATGAGTAAATAAATTATAGCTATTTGCAACGAAATCAAATCGGGATCGGGGCGAATGCCTTAAATGTAAAGTGAATATATCTATATGTATGTGGATATCTATAGGAAATCATGCGAAATGGATATTATTATTTTATATCTAACCAATTCGATGAATTACTCCTAAAATAAAAGTTCACATCAGAATAGTGCTAGTTGATGAGAGTTATTTCGGAAACACACAAAAAGTCAAATTAATTTGGGTTATTCTCTCAATTTCAATAAAATGCAACTAGATCTAGTATGAATTGGCGATCAGAACATATATGGATAGAACTTATAGCGGGGTCTCGAAAAACAAGTAATTTCTGCTGGGCCTTTATCCTTTTTTTAGGTTCATTAGGGTTTTTATTAGTTGGAATTTCCAGTTATCTTGGTAGAAATTTGATATCTTTATTTCCGCCTACGCAAATCATTTTTTTTCCACAGGGGATCGTGATGTCTTTCTACGGAATTGCGGGTCTCTTTATTAGCTCTTATTTGTGGTGCACAATTTCGTGGAATGTAGGTAGTGGTTATGATCGGTTCGATAGAAAAGAAGGAATAGTGTGTATTTTTCGTTGGGGATTTCCTGGAAAAAATCGTCGCATCTTCCTCCAATTCTTTATGAAAGATGTCCAGTCCATCAGAATAGAAGTGAAAGAGGGTATTTATGCTCGTCGTGTCCTTTATATGGAAATCAGAGGCCATGGCGCTATTCCTTTGACTCGTACTGATGAGAATTTGACTCCACGAGAACTTGAGCAAAAAGCTGCTGAATTGGCTTATTTCTTGCGTGTACCAATTGAAGTATTTTAAAAAATGAATTGAAACTGAAATGAAAAGAATGAATGCTTTTTTTCTTTTCAATAGAGAGATTATATCTTGTAGATTCTCTTTTTTTTTGTTTTGTCAATCAATTTTTCTTTTTATCCCTTTTTGTACTTCTTAATTACCAAACGATTGGGATGCTTATAACGATAGCTTTTTTGTCTTGTTTTGGTAGTCATTTTTTTTATCAGAATCACAATATTCTTCAGAAAATTCTCTCAATTATTCCCGGACTATGCGTCGTTTTTTTTTTTTTTTTTTCAAAAAATTGGATATTTTGATAGAAAGAGAGTTCTTTCGTTTCAAAATCTGAATAATATTTGTTACTTGAAGGGGCTCTTTCATGCATTTCTTTATTGAAAGGGGTCACTCTCTTCGAATTTTAGCAAGTGATAGATTTGGAAACAATCTCTTTATTCGAAGTGGATTCTTTTTTATTCCATTTCTGTATTATTTATAAATTCAAGTACTAACCGCTGAATCATACACAAAAAAAGCGGGGAATAGATTCGTGGGCTCGATAACTTGTAATAGAACTGATCCTTGATAGGAATATTAGTTAGTATCGTATAGCGTCAACGAATGGGGTGAGTTCATTAAAAATTCAAAGACGGAAAAATGGCAAAAAAGAAAGCATTCATTCCCCTTCTATATCTTGCATCTATAGTATTTTTGCCCTGGTGGATCTCTCTCTCATTTACTAAAAGTCTGGAATCTTGGGTTACTAATTGGTGGGATACTAGGCAATCCGAAATTTTTTTGAATGATATTCAAGAAAAGAGTATTCTAAAAAAATTCATAGAATTAGAGGAACTCTTACTCTTGGACGAAATGATAAAGGAATACCCGGGAACACATCTAGAAAAGCTTCGTATCGGAATCTACAACGAAACGATCCAATTGATCAAGATGCACAATGAAGATTGTATCCATACGATTTTGCACTTCTCGACAAATATGATCTGTTTCGTTATTCTAAGTGGTTATTCTATGCTAGGTAATGAAGAACTTGTTATTCTTAACTATTGGGTTCAAGAATTTCTATATAACTTAAGCGACACAATCAAAGCCTTTTCCATTCTTTTAGTAACTGATTTATGTATAGGATTCCATTCGCCCCACGGTTGGGAACTAATGATTGGATCTGTCTACAAAGATTTTGGATTTGCTCATAATGATCAAATTATATCCGGTCTTGTTTCTACCTTTCCGGTCATTCTAGATACAATTTTAAAATATTTGATTTTCCGTTATTTAAATCGTGTATCTCCCTCACTTGTAGTGATTTATCATTCAATGAATGACTGAAAAATGATTCACTGATCCAATTAGAATGGTTGGTTGTTACTTTGTACATAAGCAAAACATTCAAAACTGTACTTATTCTTTTTACTCATACAAGGGATTCGATTCCTCCTATATTCTATTCCATTACAATAAAATTCTTTTAGTACATAGCAGAATTATAGATAGGGAACTATACTAGACTAAGAACCCACCTAATTTTATTGTATAAATTTTCGATACCAATGATTGGACCATGCAAACTATAAATACCCTTTTTTCTTGGATAAAGGAAGAGATTACTCGATCCATTTCCGTATCGCTCATGATATATATAATAACTGGGGCACCCGTTTCAAATGCCTATCCCATTTTTGCACAGCAGGGTTATGAAAATCCACGCGAAGCGACCGGCCGTATTGTATGTGCCAATTGCCATTTAGCTAATAAACCCGTGGATATT